GGATGCTAAAAACAACAATGCTTTTGAATAAGCATGAGTAATCAAATGAAATAAAGCGGCTCGATAAGAGCCCATACCTAGAGCTAACATCATATAACCCAATTGAGACATTGTAGAATAGGCCAAATTTCTCTTAATATCTTTTTGAGCAATAGCTAAAGTAGCTCCCAAGACTGCTGTTATTATACCTATGAAAGATATTCCATTCATTATGGGGGGTATAGCTATAAAAAGAGGAAGAAGTCGAGCTACAAGAAAAATTCCCGCCGCTACCATAGTAGCAGCATGTATAAGAGCGGAAATAGGAGTAGGCCCTTCCATAGCATCCGGTAACCATACATGAAGGGGAAATTGGGCAGATTTAGCAACTGAACCGCAAAATAACAAGAAGGCACACAAAGTAACAAAAAAAATATTAACGTCATTATTATGAATCAAGTTATTGAATATTTGAAACAAATCCCGAAATTCCAAACTACCCGTTATCCAATAAAGACCTAAAATTCCTAATAATAAACCAAAATCCCCTACACGATTAGTTACAAACGCTTTTTGACAAGCATTTGCCGCAATAGGACGTGTGAACCAAAAACCTATTAATAGATAAGAACACATTCCAACTAATTCCCAAAAAATATAAATTTGTATCAAATTAGAACTAGTAACTAATCCCAACATTGAAGTATTAAAAAAACTCATATAAGCAAAAAATCTCAAATATCCTTGATCATGAGACATATAATTATCACTATAAATAAAAACCAGAATGCCAACCGTAGTGATTAATATTGACATAATAGAGGTAAGTGAATCGATCAAATAGCCAAACTCTAAAGAAAGATCATTATTTATAGTCCAAGACCATACATATTGATAGATAGAACTATTGTTGATTTGATGAATAGACAGATGGACCGAAAAAAGCATAACTATACTTAACAAAAAAATACTAGGAAAAGCCCACATACGGCGAAGATTTTTTGTTGCCGTGGGAAAAAGTAGAAGTCCCACCCCTATTAACATAGGAACTGGAAGTGGAATGAAAGGGATGATCCATGAAGATTGATGTGTATATTCCATAAAAAAAAAGAATAAAAAGTATTTTGATTCTTAATGCATTTTTTTTTTCTTATTCGCCGGTTTTATCTCTTTTGTAAAGGGTTCAGTTAATAAAAAAAGTGAACATATAAATAGAATTTTCTATTATGAATTATTCTTATTCTGAATCTTTGCACAATACTTGCAATATTGCAAAGTACAAAGTCAAAATGGGCCAATAACCCAATTCTTAGTGAAAAAAAAAACTTTTATTTATTTATATTTTGTAATAAATATTACTATTAATAAATTGTAATAAATAGTACTATTAATAAATAAAAATAAAATTTTAATAAAAACGAAAATTGTCAAATAAAAATTTCTATGGAGCGACGAAAAAAATTGCACCAAAATTAAGAACATTCATTTATTTTGATATGAATAAAAAAGCGATTCATATGACATGACCCAATAAGATAAGAATTCTTTTTTTCAGAAACATTAGATTAGTTCAAAAATGAACTAATTAATCATTTTAGATTACAATAAAAAGATATCTATGTTTGGAAAATTTTGAAAAAAGAGGTTATAATATTCAATGTTTTACTTTAATAGAAAAAAAAAGGGGGGGAATTCAGATAGATAAGATAGATAAGATATATGGCTAATTAAGGAACAATTCGTTTTCATTTACAGAAGAAATGTCTTTCACATGAACTGTAGCAATGAAAAAACTAATACTGGTTGGATGGCAGTTCCAAAAAAGCGCACTTCTATATCAAAAAAAAAAATTCGGAAAACTTTTTGGAAAAAGAAGGGGTATTGGACAGCATTGAAAGCTTTTTCATTAGCGCAATCCATTTCTACGGGTAACTCAAAGAGTTTTTTTGTGTAACAAATACAAACGTTGGAATAATCTGAATTAGCCGGATTCAAAAAATATTCTTTAATAATATAGAATATTTAATATAGAATGGATTACATATAGAATTGTCTATTTATTATTTTAATATATTTAATATGTATAAATAGAGTTTTAATATATATAAATACAGTATGCGTTTATAATATAATAATATATATTATTATATTATATTTATTTATTATTTATTTATAATTATTAAAAAAAAAAATCCTTCGATTTGTTTCATTGAAAAATATATATAAATGCATTTCTTTAGATTCAGAAAATGAAATAAAAAAAAAATGAGTCATTAAAAACTACAAAAGGACATTTTTTGTTCCATTCCTGGATTGAAGTCAGAACTATCTTATCTAGTTCCAACGGTCCTGTTTTTGAAAAAGTATAAACTACGAAAAATCCATTCCCCGTTGTTAAATTTAAAACTGACACTCGAAGCGAAAAAATAACGAGAATAAGAATTCGTATTGAAATTGAAACGTTAAATAAAAAAAAAAAAAGATTCATTTTTTTTTTTTTTATTCGTTTTAAAAAGAAAAATATATTAATAATAATTTAATATAAAGTTACTCTAATAATTAGAATGGAATTATTTACATTTTTTAATGTTCACTAAACAAATATTGCATTTTAATTTATTCTTTCAAATCTCGACGGCTTACTCAAAATCGGTTATTATGATTTTTGAGTAAGCCGCTGTGGTGAAATTGGTAGACACGCTGCTCTTAGGAAGCAGTGCTAGAAGCATCTCGGTTCGAGTCCGAGTGGCGGCATAGCATCTTATCTTCTAAAAGAGTAAGTCCTATAATACAACTACCAATTTCTATTCCTAGTATTCAGCTTTTTTTTTCATTTTTTTTATGATATTTTCAACTTTAGAGCATATATTAACTCATATATCGTTTTCAGTCGTATCAATTATAATTTCAATTCATTTGATAACCTTATTAGTCAATGAAATCGTAGGATTATATGATTCGTCCGAAAAAGGCATGATAATAACTTTTTTCTGTATAACGGGATTGTTAATCACTCGCTGGATTTTTTCGGGCCATTTACCATTTAGTGATTTATACGAATCATTAATCTTTCTTTCCTGGGGTTTTTCCATTTTTCATATGGTTCCATGTTTTAAAAAACAAAAAAACAATTTAAGTACAATAATCGGACCAAGTGTTATTTTTACCCAAGGCTTTGCTACTTCGGGTCTTTTAACCGAAATGCATCAATCCACAATATTAGTACCCGCTCTACAATCTCATTGGTTAATGATGCACGTAAGTATGATGATATTGGGCTATGCAGCTCTTTTATGTGGATCATTATTATCAGTAGCTATTTTAGTCATTACATTTCGAAAAGTCATACAAATTTTTGGTAAAATAAATAATTTGTATTTTTTAAATGAATCATTTTCTTTTGCTGAGATCAAATACATGAATATCAATGAAAGAAACAATGCTTTACAAAAAATTTCTTTTTCTTCTTCTAGAAATTATTACAGGTCTCAGTTTATTCAGCAATTGGATCGTTGGAGTTATCGTATTATTAGTCTAGGTTTTATCTTTTTAACGATAGGTATTCTTTCAGGAGCTGTATGGGCTAATGAGGCATGGGGATCCTATTGGAATTGGGATCCAAAGGAAACTTGGGCCTTTATTACTTGGACTATATTCGCGATTTATTTACATACTAGAAAAAATAAGAAATTGGAAGGTGTAAATTCTTCAATAGTGGCCTCTATGGGCTTTCTTATAATTTGGATATGTTATTTTGGGATCAATCTATTAGGAATAGGACTGCACAGTTATGGTTCATTTACATCTAATTGAATTCAAATAAATAAAGGACCTGACAAATAAAAATATATAAGAAATTGGATTATATATAAGATATAAGAAAACTTCCCATAAATCGTCGAGAACCCTTTAAATCAAGTAATGTAGTGATTCAAGGGGTTCTCACAAACAGCAAACATATTTGATTACAATTCCATTTTTTTTTTTTATTAATCCAACGGAAAAATCTTTTTTTACATAGGGTTTTTTTCTGTTTTTTATTTTTTGGTTTTATTCATTTATTCAAGAAAACTATCTATAAAAAATTAGATAGAATAGCTTCAACCTTGTCAACCGAGAATGAGAAAATGAAGTCCGGATAAATACCAATACCTATTACGGGTATAAGGATAGAAATCGAAATAAACAATTCTCGCGGCCCCGAATCAAAAAAATAAGAGTTTGGTGTATTAAAAAGTTTATATCCATAGAACATTTGCCGTAACATAGATAATGAATAAATAGGAGTTAATATCATTCCAATTGCTGTTACAAAAGTAATTAGTATTTTTGTCATTAAAAGATATTTTTGGCTGGTAATTATTCCCCAAAAAACTATCAATTCTGCAACAAAACCACTCATGCCCGGCAATGCAAGAGAAGCCATCGATAAGATACTGAAAAGCGTGAATATTTTTGGCATTGGGATAGCCATTCCGCCCATTTCGTCGAGATAAAGAAAACGTAGTCTATCATAACTAGTTCCCGCCAAGAAAAAAAGCGCAGCGCCAATAAATCCATGGGAGATTATTTGTAAAATGGCCCCATTGAGCCCCATATCGCTTATAGAACCAATTCCTATAATTATGAAACCCATATGAGAAACCGAGGAATAAGCTATTCTTTTTTTTAAATTACGTTGACCAAGAGATGTTGAAGCTGCATAGATTATTTGAATTGAACCTAATATCATTAACCAGGGGGAAAATATAGAATGGGCGTGGGGTAATAATTCCATATTAATTCGAACCAATCCATACGCTCCCATTTTTAATAAGATTCCGGCTAAAAGCATACAAGTGCTGTAATGTGCCTCTCCGTGGGTATCTGGTAACCATGTATGTAAGGGTATAATTGGCGATTTGACAGCAAAAGCAATAAGAAATCCTATATAGAATATTATTTCCAGCGCCACGGGATACGATTGATTAGATAATGTTTCAAAATTTAATGTTGGTTCATTAGAACCATATAAACCGATACCTAGAATTCCCATTAATAAAAAAATGGAACTTCCCGCAGTGTACAAAATAAACTTTGTAGCTGAATACAAACGTTTCTTTCCCCCCCACATGGATAAAAGTAGATAAACGGGAATTAATTCTAATTCCCACATGATGAAAAAAAGTAAAATGTCTCGAGAAGAAAATGGTCCTATTTGACCGCTATACATTGCTAACATCAGGAAATGGAATAATCGGGCTTCTCGGGTAACCGGCTGAGCCGCTAAAGTAGCTAAAGTGGTGATAAATCCCGTCAGTAAAATGGGTCCTATAGAAAGTCCATCTATTCCGAATCTCCAGTAAAAATCAAAAAAATTGATCCATTTATAATTCTCCGTCAGTTGGATTAATGGATCATCCAATTGGAAATGATAACAAAATGCATAGGTTGTTAGAAGGAGATCGATTAAACATAGACAAATCGTATACCATCTAATTACCTTATTTCCTCTATGAGGAAATAAGAAGATTAAGGAACCCCCGGCTATTGGCAAAACTACAATTATTGTTAACCAAGGAAAATAATTCGTGATAAAAATAAGATACACTTGGTGGGCCAGAAAAACCCGTGCTCAAAATAGAAAATATTTTGAGCACGGGTTTTTGCCAGTAAAAAAAAACGTATTCGTGTGGTGTTTTTTGAAAGGTATCAATAAGCTAGACCCATGCTTCGAGTTGTTTCATGCCATAAATAAACTCGAACACTTAAGAAATCCGTCGGACAGGCGGATTCACACCTCTTACAACCAACACAGTCCTCTGTTCTTGGGGCAGAAGCTATTTGCTTAGCTTTACACCCGTCCCAAGGTATCATTTCTAATACATCTGTGGGGCAGGCTCGGACACATTGAGTACATCCTATACATGTATCATAAATCTTTACTGAATGTGACATTGGATCTATAGTAATTTTTGAACATCAAAAATTTAAAATTTTCGATCTAGTATGTAAATGAATCATATATTATGTAAATGAATCATATATTTAGACACCAGATGAATCAACGATTTACCAGAATTTTGCTAATCAAAATCGACTTCTGGATCAATTCATATTCATAAGAAGAGAAGAGGACCAAGATACTTTGATTTTTTACGTTTTCACAAACATGATCATAAGTTGTGTAGCATACATGCTAATTTGAATTGATGAATATTACACTATTCTAAATTCTACTTTTTATGATTAATTATGATTAATACTATTTATTCAACAAATTCGATTGATTGATACGAGTTGATTTTCTGTTACGATAAATTGAGGAAACAATAGCCGGTCCAATAGCTGCTTCAGCGGCTGCAATAGCTATAACAAAAATTGAAAAAATATTTCCTTTAAATTGGCGACTATCAAAAAAGTCAGAAAAGGTTACGAGATTTATATTAACTGCATTCAGTATAAGTTCAAGACACATAAGGGCTCTAACCATATTTCGGCTCGTGATCAATCCATAGATACCGATAGAAAATAAATAGGCACTCAAAACAAGTACATGTTCGAGCATCATTGACCAACTCCTTATCAATTTCGATTCATTTCAATATGAACAATAATTCAACGGATTCAATTGACTAAAGAATATAACAAGTCTGGAACAAAAGAAAGAATATAAATATATTGGGCACTAAAAAAAAGAATTTTCTACATAAAAAACACTCTTTCACGTTCACATAGAATTCAACGGAAATAAATGTGAGAAAATCGAACAAAATGGAATTAGTATTTATATTGCTATTGCTAGTTCGAAAGATTTCTTACTGGCGAGCCACGACAATTGCACCTATCAAAGCAGCTAAAAGAATTATGGAAATGAGTTCAAATGGAAGAAAAAAATCTGTTGATAAATGAATTCCAATTTGTTGACTAGTACTTATCAAATCTTGCTCTATAATCTGATTTGGTCTTGTAGTCCAAATAATCCCGTACCATGATGTATCTGGAATAGTAGTTATTAGTGAAACAAAAATACTTGTACAAACCATCAAAGTAATTCCATCCCCAATGGTCCAAAGATGAAAATCTTGGTAATATTCTGAACTATTCATGAACATCACAGCAAATATGATTAAAACGTTTATAGCTCCCACGTAAATAAGTAGCTGTGCTGCGGCTACAAAATGGGAGTTTGATAAAATATAGAATAAAGATATACAAACAAGAACCAGTCCCAACGAAAAAGCAGAAAAAATTGGGTTGGTAAGTAATACTACTCCGAGACTTCCTAATATAAGACCTGATCCCAGAAAGACTAAAAGAAAATCATGTAGCGGTTCAGGCAAATCCATTATATGTAAAATAAGAGATAAATAAATCGAAATTTCATGACCTTATTGATACGACCAGGAAAAAATTGTATATACTCAATTTCTCTACGCATTGAATTAAATCAAATCCTAACGAGTGTGAATTGATGTAGGTACAGTTATAGGATCTATGTCATTCCATTCTTTATACGAAAGAGTAGTTCGAAACTATACTAAAACTAAACTATAACTATATATTTACTTAATATTTATATAATATATTATATAAATAAATTATATAATAATGATAATAATATTATTCAAAATAAATCATATTCTATTCTATTTTATTTATATATATAATAAAATAGAATATGATTTATTTCTTTTTTATAAGAATATTTTTGAATATTCAAAAATATTCTTATATTTGAATTGTTCGAATTGTATAATCATCAATTACTGACATTGGTAAACGGCCCAAAGCAATTTGATTATAATTCAATTCGTGACGATCATAAGTCGAAAGTTCATATTCTTCAGTCATTGATAAACAATTTGTTGGACAATACTCAACACAGTTACCACAAAATATACAAATTCCGAAATCAATACTGTAATTAAGCAATCGTTTCTTTCGAATATCAATTTCCAGTTTCCAATCAACAACGGGTAGATCCATAGGACATACACGAACACATACTTCACAAGCAATGCATTTATCAAATTCAAAATGGATTCGACCGCGGAAACGTTCCGATGTGATTAATTTTTCATAAGGATATTGAATAGTTACAGGCAAACGATTTGCGTGGGATAAGGTAATCATGAAACTTTGACCAATGTACCTTGCAGCTCGGACTGTTTGTTGACCATAATTGATGAACCCAGTTACCATAAGGAACATATCGTGAATATCTATGAATATTTTTATTTCTTTCTCTTGTTTGAGACAAGTTATGAATATAGAAGATAAATCTTTTACAGTGAAAACAGTTGAGACGAAGTTGTTAATAATAGATTACCGAGAGAAATAGGTAAAAGAAACTTCCACCCAAGGTTTAATAATTGATCCATTCTTAACCTAGGCAAAGTCCATCTTGTTGTGATAGAAATGAACAAGAACAAATAAGTTTTAGCTAGTGTAATAAAGATACCAATTGTAATTCCAAAAACTCCATATGCTTTATTTATTTCAAAAAACTCAGAAATGAATATGTACGGAATAGAGATATTCGAACCGCCCAAGTAAAGAACTGTTACAAATAATGAAGAAATTAATAGGTTTAAATAGGAAGCAACGTAAAATAAACCAAATTTTATACCCGAATATTCGGTTTGATAACCCGCTACTAATTCTTCTTCTGCTTCTGGTAAATCAAAAGGTAATCTTTCACATTCCGCTAGGGAAGAAATTAGAAAAACGATGAAACCTATAGGTTGACGCCACAAATTCCATCCCCAAAAACCATATTTTGATTGCGCATCAACTATATCAACTGTACTTAAACTGTTAGATAATCCTAGTCGGTGATAACATTACTGTTCCCATCGCTATTACAGAACCGTACATGAGATTTTCACCTCATACGGCTCCTCGAAAGCCTTGAATAAATCTAAGGGCCGGGCCGATTATTTATCTCTTGATATATCCTTAAGATAAATAAGATTCAAATCTATCGGACGGTTCTGAATTAGACCAATTGAATTCTGTCTGTTCTAATCAAAAAAAAATAATAAAGAGAAATCTATTTTTATAAAAGATACAAAAGAAAAGATACTTCTGAATTGATCTCATCCCTTAAAAATAAAAATTGGAATTTGTTGAGTAATAACTTTTTTATTCAATAAAATACTCTTTTCGAATTATCAATAACCCCCCATCATTTTCGATTACGAAAAATAATTACACATTAGTTTCTGAATTATGACATGAATTCTATTTCCATGAATATGGATATAAGAAAAAAAGAAAAAGCGATCCCCTTTTTCTTTTTTTCTTGTTTTTTTTTTTCTATTTTTTTTTTCGTTCCTATTCTTCTTTTTTTGTGCAAATAAAAAGGGACTTTAAACAAAATTAAAGGATTATTTCGTTCCTGATAGTTATTTATTTAATCAGTGGATAGGAGCATACTCTGGACCGGAATTGTGGGGAGTACTGCCTGAATTTTTTCTACCAACTTAAAGCCCCAATTAGTATTCTTTGTCTATTATGTGTAATTGCTCTTTTTTGATAATTTACATAATCCGCGTTACTAATCCTTTGTGTATCTTGGTGTTTCTAACCATCCACTCATTTTTTTTATTAACCCCCTAATTTATGTTAATACATGTATGATAATTCATCCAAACAGTAGCGAAAACTCAATAAGGTTGGTTTTTTGAGCCCGCTTCAAGACAGGATGACTAATCACCCAATCTTGGGGTAAACAGATTCTTCTGCTTATAATTTTTTTTTTTCACTTAATTCTTATACATAGAAAATGAGACTCAATATTTTTACTGCAATTTCTAACCACCATACTATATATAAATATCTATTTAAAATGGTATTTCAAATAGATTCAATAGAAGCTGTTTTATTTCACTCATATAACTATCTGATTTAGTTCTTCAATCCGAATTGCAAAAAAGAATAAAGAAAGGGAGGATATCTATTCCATTTATTCTACTCCTTTCCTATAAAGTACTATAAAGAAAGGAGCATAGCAATAGCATCGAAAAGCTTCTGTCTCAACGAATCACACGTAGAGATATTGATAACACACATAGAGTTAATGGTATTTCATAACTAATCGATTGAGCAGCAGCTCGTAGACCACCCAAAAAGGAATATTTATTATTTGACCCATATCCTGACATAAGAAGTCCAATGGGAGCAATACTCGAAATAGCAATCCATAAAAAAACACCGATATTGAGATCAGACAAAACAAAGTTATAGCAAAAAGGAATTACTGAATAGCTTATTAGAATTGATATGACTGATATGGATGGTCCGATACTGAATAAACGAATATCTCCCCTAGATGGAATAAGATTCTCTTTGAAAAGTAGTTTTGTTCCATCTGCTAGAGCTTGAAGAACTCCCCAAGGACCAGCATATTCAGGTCCAATACGCTGTTGTATCCCTGCGGATATTTCTCTTTCTAACCATACAATTGCTAGTACACTTATTGTGATTCCCAATACAAGAGTAAAAATAGGGGCAAGTACCCATAAAATTCCATAGACCTCTTTTAAAGATTCCAATCTGAAAAAAGAATTGATATCTTGTACTTCCGTTGTATCAATTATCATTTCAACGATCAACTTCTCCCATAATGATATCTATGCTACCTAGTATTGTCATAATATCGGCCAATTTCATTCTTTTAACTAATTGAGGAAGAATTTGCAAATTGATAAAACCCGGTGGACGGATTTTCCATCTCCAGGGAAAACCATTCTGATCCCCTATTAGAAAAATTCCTAATTCTCCCTTTGGGGCTTCAACTCTTACATAAAGTTCTTGTTTCGGCAATTCAAAAGTCGGAGACGGTTTTTTACTAATGAATCGATATTCAAAATCATTCCATTCTGGCTCCTTTTCTCGATCAAAGCAACGGATTTCTAAATTCTCATATGGTCCGCCGGGAATTCCTTCCAAAGCCTGTTGAATAATTTTTATGGATTCTATCATTTCACCAATTCGAACTAAATAACGAGCTAATGAATCTCCTTCTTTTTGCCATTGAATTTCCCAATCAAATTCCTCGTAACACTCATAATTATCAACTTTACGTAGATCCCATTGTATTCCAGAAGCCCGAAGCATAGGTCCCGATAAACCCCAATTTATTACTTCCTCTCCACCAACAATGCCTACTCCCTCAACCCGTTCTAAAAAAATAGGATTTCGCGTAATAAGTTTTTGATATTCAACAACCCCTGTTAAAAAATAATCGCAGAAATCCAAACATTTATCTATCCAACCATGAGGTAGATCAGCCGCTACTCCCCCGATACGAAAAAAATTATGCATCATTCTCATACCTGTCGCAGCTTCGAATAGATCATATATTAATTCTCTTTCTCTGAAAATATAGAAAAAAGGGGTTTGTGCACCAATATCTGCCATAAAAGGTCCCAGCCATAATAGGTGAGAAGCTATACGACTCAACTCCAACATAATTACTCGGATATAGCTGGCTCTTTTAGGTACTTGAATATTTCCCAACTGTTCCGGTCCGTTTACGGTTATTGCTTCTGTGAACATAGTGGCTAAATAATCCCAACGTGTTACATAAGGAAGATATTGTATAATTGTTCGGTTTTCCGCAATTTTTTCCATCCCTCTATGTAAATAACCTAATATTGGTTCACAATCAATAACATCCTCACCATCCAGAGTAACAATAAGTCGAAGAACACCGTGCATTGATGGGTGGTGAGGGCCCATATTGACTAGCATGAGGTCTTTTCTTGTAGCTGGGACATTCATAGGTTTTTCCTCGATTCATTCTTCCATGAATTACTTAAAAAAAAATGAGTTCATCAAAATTCAAGATCTAATAAATCGAATAATTTAAAATGATTCTAAAAATTAACGAATTTGTGACTCCCGAATATCCAACTGATTTTTTAATTTGTTATAACGTATTCTATTTTTCTTTGACAAATAAGACAGTAGTCGTTTCCGTTTTCCCAGAATTTTACGTAAACCTCTTTGAGATAAATAGTCTTTTCGGTGCAATTCCAAATGTGAAGTAAGTCTTCGTATCTTATTGGTGAAATTGAATACTTGAAATTCAACCGATCCGGGGTTTTCTTCTTTTTTTTCTTGTGAAATAACCGGTATAAATGAATTTTTTACCATATAAAATGAAAGCTCCCCCTTTTTTTTATAGATATTTTTATTGATCAATAATAGTAATGACACTCATTTTCAATTTTGTATATACAATAATCTTAATTTGCTTAAGAATAGAATTCCGGATTTTTTTTTGAAATCCAATTCATTATTACTAATCCAATTCAAATAGGTATAAAAAAAGACTATATTTATGCATTCACAAAATACAAAGTTGTAGACTAAAAAAAAAAAAAATAAGACAATTTTGTTGATTCATTTTTGGGCCTAATGGATACATCATTGAATTAGTACCAATGCCTCAGAATAGAAGTTAATACAATGCGTGCGCGCATTTATGTGTGTATCCTTTTGTCTTCGCATACCAGATATGTTACGATAAGTAGAAGAAAAAATGTAGATTAACGAATTATCAATCGCGGATACATATGTATCCTTACTATACTGAAACGGCTTCCATTATTGGTATCAAACCAATAGCGATTCATACAAGCTAAATCTTCTAATCGATAGTTTGGCCAAAGATAAAATTGGAAATTCATTAGTTTTTTTTTTTCTATATCAAGATTTTTATTTTTAGCCAAAACTTTACAGCAATTATTGACTTTATTCTCATTGTAAAATGTTGTCTTTCTATGCACACTATTTATATTCCTAGGATTGAAACAAATTAGAATTCTCAATTCTCTACGACCTCTAGCAGATATGAAATTTTCAGGAGCAAGCAAATCATAATGATTTTGTTCTTTCTTTTCTGTTATCTTTTGATCTCTTGTTCTTGTAATGGGTTTTTCAAAATTCTTCTTATCAACATGGGTTTTTGGGGGGTATCTTTGATTTAATTTAAATTGACGCTTACTCTTATGAATCGCCGAAAGGGCTATGGTTTGATTCATAATAAATTGTTCATCATTTTTTCTAGACAGACGAACTGGTTCGATAATCAATATTCCCTTTTTGATCAATTCTTTATTTTTCCTCAATCCTCTAAGAGTTAAATCCTTCTGATTTTGAATCACCATAATATCTAGACTTAGTTCTCCTCTTTGAATGGAGGCTATAGCAATTTCTTTTAGATTTTTCAATCTAATCAGGAGACAATATACTTTGATATTATTCATTATCCTTTGATTTAAGGAATCCTTCCAGTTCAATTGAACACCCAAATACTTTCTTAGTAAGAGATTAAGTTCTGCCTCTATCTTGTTCTTGTATTTCTTTTTCTTTATAACCTTACCCTTTTTCCTATCCGATCCTGCATAATCTTCTTCAATATATTTTTCTTGGTTTGAGATAGACGGTTCAAGATCTACTCGATCCGCGTATTCTGTTTTTACTTGATTTCGAGTCTCTAACTCTAATTCAAAAGATTTTTTTTTTTTCGATGGTCTATAAATATCTATTATTTTTTTCTTTTCAGTAATGTTTTTTTTTTCACTAACATTTTGATTTACATTAAAATTGAAAAAAAGTAATTTGATTGGTATGATCCACGGGTTACTCGTATATGCATTAAAAAATATCCAAAATTTGGAAAAGAACCAAAATTCCAGATTTGATATGGAACGATTTAGTATTTCTTCATTCATTCTCATCCAATCAAAATACTTTTTATCCAGATTTTTTTCCATATCTATAATAGCATCTTCGGCTATATAATTCTTGATAGAGATATCGCCTGTTATATCCAAAAATTTTTGTTTACGGGTGTTGTAGTTGTAATTATAAGAAATCGCTTGTTTTTTTTTTTCTTGGAATGGTGATCTATATCTATAAATATATAAGTCCTTCTTATTTGCATAATGAATAGATTTATATGATAAAAGATCATATTCATATTGTTTTTTTATTTTTTTTTTTGTTAATGAGTCTACTTGTTGGTTTTTGTAAAGAATTAATCGGGTTTTTTCATATGAGTCACATTTGGTTAAATCTTTATTTTGAGCCACACGACGTTCATTGATTCTATCTCTCCATTTTTGTGGTACTAATCTAGACCATCTGCTCTGAGATAAATCATATTGATAATGACACTTTAGCCAATTTGTCCATTGATTCATTACAGAATCGGGAGGGTTCTTATCTCGTAATTTGGAATGAAATATTCCTTGTATTCCAAAAAAAGAATCCTTTATTGCACTCTTAAGAAAAAAAAATCTTCCATGATATTCAAAAACAGATCTTAACTTATACTTAGATACGTTAATAACTTGGGTTTGTGAAAATTTAAAAAATACATATGCCTGTGACAAAGAGGATACGTCACAAGAATTCTGTGAATTCGTATTCCTAATATTATAGGATTTTTTTATAATCGAAATAAAGTGAATTATACTTTGATTTGCTTTATCAGTTCTTTCTGCATTTGCTTCATTATTGTAAATGGATTTTTTTAATATTTTTTTTGTTGATTCAAGAAAAAGTTGTACATTCATCCTAGGAATACTAATGATACATAGAAAAATAACTATGTATACTCTTTCCATGATAAAATTAAAAAAAGAATGTGATTTTCGGGCTAATCGAAGATTTCTTCTTTTTAATATCTGCCAAATCTTTTTTTTTAATTCTAATCTTTTAGCACCATAAGTTGTTTTGTTCGAACTAATATTTATCTCTGAAATGAGAAGCCCCCTTTTCTTTTCTTTTGTAATTTTTTCTATTTGTTTTCTGATTGTTTTTGTTTTAGCATTTAGATCTTTTATTTTTTTTTCTGTCAATGAACAATTTGTCCAATTAATAGATTGAATAGGAATGGTTGATTTGTAAATCATTGGATTTTTCTTACTGATTCTTGAATCTTTTTGGCTTTCATTCAATTCATATATCTTTTTGAATCTAAATAGAAAAAAAGTTGGGAGTTGTTTAATTTTTTCGTTTAGAAATAGAATATTTTTAAGAATACTTTTAAGAATACTTTTAATGATCCATTTTGCTGTTTCTTTTGATACATTTAGAAACAATTTTGTTCTTTCATTTAAAACTTTTAGAACTAGAAAAAAATTATTTTTCAATTTTTTCATTTTTTTTTTTAGTTCTTTTAATATGGGGTAAAAAAAAAATGAAAGTCGATTTCGAGGATAACCAGAAAAGGGCAATTCTACTTCCATTCCCCAAATTGTTAAAAAGCAAAAGTCCTTTTTTTTCGTTTTTTTTTTTTTCATTAGATCCTTTTCCTTTTCAGTGGATCGTAGCTTAGATCTGTGCCAAGGTTTCAGACGAAAGGGGAATAAGATCTTTATCTGAATACCGTCTGTTAGCCATTTTTGGGGAAATTCTGTTTCGGATAATTGAACGCCATTATAGGTGCATTTAATATACATTTCTCTATTCCAATCCCTAAAATCTTCTGACCATTCGGGAAATTGAAAGAATAGTATACGAACGATATTTTTAGTTATTATCAATAAAGGTAATATAATATATTTTCTAAGAATCGATTGGGTTATTAATAAAAAACCTCTTATTACTTGAGCAAATATAATGCTATCCCAAGCTTCTCCTATTTCTATACGTCTTTTTTCCTCTTTTTCGTTTTTTTTTCTTTTGTCCTCTTCTTTTTTCTCACTTTCTTTTGTCTTTTCCTCTGTATAATCCGAAATTTTAAATTCTGTCTTTTTCCGCATCCAATTTTTGAACATAAAAAATATTTTCATTGGCTCCAAAATATCAAAAGAAAAGAACGAGGGTTTCTCAATTTTGTCCAAAAAAAGAGGCGAATGCACACTTTTTTGAAAGAGTTTCCAAGTAACAGTTTTACGCCTTTGAGCGCGTATAGATCCTTTGATTATGTCTCGTCGAAAATCTGGTTGTTGTGAATAACGTATTAAAGCCAATTCCTTTTTTTTATCAGTATTATCAGTATCTCTAGTATCACTATAAGTATCGTTGTTCTGTGATTTATTAGTCAAAATCACTACACGTTTGGCTTTTCTGGAACGAATCTCAAAATTCTCTGCTTCATTTTTTCCCTCCAGTTGTTCCAATTCGTCGATTAGTTTGTATGACCATCGAGGAACTTTTTTACTGATTTCTTTTATTCCAATACATTTTTTTTTTTTTCCAATTGCTTTATCATTCAGATCCGGTCTAATTGCGTCGAATAAAAATCTTATTTTTTTTTTTTCTTCGCAATCCAATTTTACTTGTTCATATTCTGGAAATAAAAAAAGTGCTTCAAAATTAAAGCTTGATACTGATTTTTCCGAAAATTGACTGATTAAGTAAAAAAAAAAATTAATTTCAGTTAATAAAGATTTTCTATCAAATTTATCTTTTTTCTGTTCAAATTCTGGAAAATTACTATTCATATTAAGAAGGAGACCATGAATTTTATTTATCCAAATGTTATTTTTTGTGTAAGTTTCATTTTTGATTGAGGGTGATAAACTTTTTTTGATTTGTACACGATAAGGTCCGTTCAAGAAAGGATCATATTTTTTAGGTAAGTATTTTGTTTTAGTCTCATCATTACATAATCGAATTCTTTTTTCGAATATATCCAGAGGAATAAATTCATTATCTAGAACTTTTACCCTATTTATAAATTCATTGCTTAGTTTCTTTCTTTTTTCTTCATTAGTATAGTTCCAATAATTAGAGAATTCATCATAGGGGATTTTTTCTGTTGTGAAAAGATAAATTTTTGTTTTCATCATTTTTAGAAAAGTCGACAAATTGGGTGGATACATAAAAGATATTCTTTCTTTTCCATCACTTTGACATGTATGAAAAAAAAATTGTGAAACCTCATTTCTTACAAAATTTTCGAATCGATCGTTTTTTATATATCGCAATGGACGATTCCATTGTTTATAATCAAAAAGAATGGTTACAAGAGGTTTTTGAAATCCGAAAATATCTGTCTCCTCGCTTTCATCGATTTTGTACGAATTCTTCTCTTTTTCTGAAAAAAGATAGGGCGAAAAATATTCTTCAGCAGATCCCTTTTGTTCATGTTTAGTTCCTGTCGTTTCTGAAGTTATTTCGACATCGATTTTTTTTTCTTTTTGAATTTTATTCCTTTCTTCAATTCCTGATAGTTTATTATTATTAAGGGGCAATGGCGCTCTGCCTAAATAGTATAAGCAGGTAATAAATAAAAAAATACTAAAGATTTGATACACAGAATTTCGAAATTCTGACAAAATGTGCTTATTAGATCGAATAGGTATATTGGATTTAATGTAATTATTTTGTTGTATCCAGACTAATATCAACCCAAGCCATTTCATCAAAAAAATGTGACCAATTAACCAACCAACAAAACTACTTGTTAAAAATAACAATTTGTTGTTGCCTCGAAACATATAAATGTTTACTAATCTGACTAATGTTGAACTTGGCAAAATGAGGGGGTTTAATAACTGAAAAATCAGATTAT